CATCGGGTCCGGGTAGAGACCAAAGATCATGAGCGACCGATCCGGCAGAACAACTCAAAAGATAAAGAAGTATCGTTAATCTCTTCATGCTCGTTGCAAGTTCGAAGTACCAGTTGTACAAATAAGAACCCCCAGGGAATCCCTTCTTCAGATAGATAGATATAGGATCTATGGGGCCATTACTTAGAAGTACATTTTGTGCAATAGCCCTTCCTATCTGATAGAAAAGGATCCCATGATCCTGAACCGGTCTTACCTTGGCTCGAAAATCCCAAGTTTGTCTATGAAGAGCAGAGCGAATTGTATGAGTGTCTATAATGGATTTCTTCTGTGCAATACTAATAGATAGGGCCTCATTAGTAAGTGCTACAAGATCTCGTACACTGGAACCCATGGTTATGGACCCGAATCCATTAGGATGGGACAGTTTCTTTTCCAAGTGAAATCCCCTAGTATATGCAAGAGTGAAAAAGTGCTTTCGTTGTTGTGGAATAAGAAGCCTTCGTAGCTTAAGGCATGTATTTAATTTATTCGGAGCTATTAGAGAGGGATCCACTTTTTGCGGAATATGAGTCGAAGCAATAACAAGCATATTGCTAGTGGAGCATCTTTCACAATCCCTGGAGAGAGAGTTCACTAATAGACCGAGGGAGAAGGCATTCGACGCACGCACAGACAGATCATGAATGTTTGGAATCCAGAGTATGCAAGGAGACATTGCTTTTGCTATTTTGAATGTAAGGGGGATACTAAATGGATCCATTAGTAGTCTATCCCTATCCGGAGGTAGCTGTAGCTCATTTAGCAGCTCTATATCATCTCTATCAAGGTCATCATCGCTATCGCTATCGTCACTCTCATCAACATCAATATCGCTATCGCTATCGTCACTCTCATCAATAGCGTAACTATCATCACTATCACTATAAGCATTATAGTGATAGTCATACTCATTATAAACATCCTGAGTGTCACTATCATAAGGATCGATCGGATCAGGAATGTCATCCAGGAACTTATTCGGAACTACCGTAATGAAAGGAACATAGGAGTTTGTCGCGAGGGATTTGACCAAATAGGATCGTCCAGTTCCTATCGAACCTATCACTAAAATACCCCTAGAGGGGGATAGGGCTAAGCGGAGAGAAAAGGGTTTTCCATGAGATGGGAAATGAAAACGAGTAGCCCCACACGAGGTTTGTGAATAAGTGATTGTCTGAAAATGAGCAAGGAATATCCGTCTTTCGGCTAAACAGGATCTATTGAACTCATAATTCATTAGATCCTTTTGATGAATGTCAACTACGTATCGTAAGTAAATTGATCCCTGTTGTTCAACCATTTGAGAACTAGAGTCATTCTTTGATAAACCATCACTATGAGTCAGACCCAATAGCAGTTGATCCATCCTTTTTTCTGTCGTTAAGGTGGACAACTGAACCAAGAATTCTCTTTCTTCATCCGCAATCAAATCACTGTTCACGACCCAGGATTCTATTTGATCATCAATCCACTCAACGTTCATTATCAATGAATAGATCTCTTTACTTGTACGACTTAGATGTCTCGTATTTCTCGAAAAAGTGATTCGATTGAGGGGATTTGGTATGATCCTTAGGAAATCCATGATACCGAGGAGATTGCTATTCCAAAATTTCTTCTTCGAACCTAGGGATTTGAACCCATAAGCGGGACCGCCACCCAATAGCATGTTAAAAGCAGAACCCCAGATTGCTTCTAGAAAATAGACTAATTGTTCCAGAGCAACTAGAAAGAGATTCTTTAACCAGAAAGAATTCCGCTCAGATGTAGGATACCTATCTAGAAGTTTTCGAAACTCAATCATGTATGATGGAATCATCAAAGATTTGATCTTTTTGAAATCCGTCTGTAACTCACTAGAGGCTCGGGAAACAAAGACAAGATGGCTACCAACGAGATATCCAGCAACAAGAAGAAGGAAAAGGATGAGGAACTCCCGAGCATTTGATGATCTCAGCCATAGGGGTGACTCCTTATTTCCATGAATCAGTTCTGCGGACCGAAGACGAATCCGGGAACAATGACTCGAAATCGCACTGAGATTCCATTCTGAAAGACTCGTCCACAATTTTCTCTGAAGAATCCACCATGATGTCTCCAGAATATCCTGAAAAAGAGATATGTGACTGTGCAATAGGTTTGAAAAAAGATCTAAAGGGGCGAATTTGAGATAGTTGAACCCTGTCAAAGTAAAGAACCACGGTATATATGGTTGGAACCGATTCAATTTTGAGAGATTTGAAAAAACACGCTCTCGTTGAAGGGTTCTATCCATCTCCCTCGGAAACCTAAGACTCCGTTTTTCCCTCTTTTTGGATTTCTCAGCACAGGAAGTGTGAATCAAACCCATGTTTGAATTGAAATTGAGATACTGCTTCCCTTCGGAATCAGATAGATTCATATCGGAAAGAGGTGGACAATCCGTTCTTTCAAAATGGACTAGTTGGCCATCTGTGAG